TTATGGACACTATCTAATAGTAGGAAGTATTAAAAAGAAAATCCGTTGTATATACATTCGAACTACTGTTGGTCATGTTTCTTTTTATCGAGAAATAGAAGAAGCCATACAGGGGTTTTGTCGAGCCTATTTATACGCTATCTAAATACGCTATCTAAATAAATAAATTCGATTAGACGTCCTTCCTTGGGAAGTCGGGTTTATCCAATTTCATCGGTATTATAAGAATTTCTTAATTTCTATGTGAATCAAGATTGAGGAAAGGAAGTTTTCGAATCACTGACTCAAGTCCATTGTCGAATCCTACTCAGCGAAATATGGAGGTACTTATGGCAGAACGAGCCGATCTGGTCTTTCACAATAAAGTGATAGATGGAACTGCTATGAAACGACTTATTAGCAGATTAATAGATCATTTCGGAATGGCATATACATCACATATCCTGGATCAAGTGAAGACTCTGGGTTTCCAACAAGCCACTGCTACATCTATTTCATTAGGGATTGATGATCTTTTAACAATACCTTCTAAGGGATGGTTAGTCCAAGATGCCGAACAACAAAGTTTTATTTTAGATAAACACCATCATTATGGGAATGTACACGCGGTAGAAAAATTACGTCAATCCATTGAGATATGGTATGCTACAAGTGAATATTTGAGACAAGAAATGAATCCTAATTTTCGGATGACTGATCCATCTAATCCAGTCCATCTAATGTCCTTTTCGGGAGCTCGAGGAAATGCATCTCAGGTACATCAATTAGTAGGTATGAGAGGATTAATGTCGGATCCCCAAGGACAAATGATTGATTTACCCATTCAAAGCAATTTACGTGAAGGACTTTCTTTGACAGAATATATAATTTCCTGCTACGGAGCTCGAAAAGGAGTCGTGGATACTGCTGTACGAACATCAGATGCTGGATACCTCACGCGTAGACTTGTTGAAGTAGTTCAACACATTATTGTACGTAGAACAGATTGTGGTACTATCCGAGGTATTTCCGTGAGTCCTCGAAATGGGGTGACAGAAAAAATTTTTGTCCAAACCCTAATTGGTCGTGTATTAGCGGACGATATATATATGGGGATACGCTGCATTGCCACTCGAAATCAAGATATTGGGATTGGACTTGCCAATCGATTCATAACTTTTCGAGCACAACCAATATATATTCGAACCCCCTTTACTTGCAGGAATACATCTTGGATCTGTCAATTATGTTATGGTAGAAGTTCCACTCACGGCGATCTGGTTGAATTGGGGGAAGCTGTAGGTATTATTGCGGGGCAATCAATTGGGGAACCAGGGACTCAACTAACATTAAGAACTTTTCATACGGGTGGAGTATTCACGGGCGGTACTGCCGAACATGTACGAGCTCCTTCTAACGGAAAAATAAAGTTCAACGAGTATTTGGTTCATCCCACACGTACCCGTCACGGGCATCCTGCTTTTCTATGTTCTATAGACTTGTATGTAACTATTGAGAGTCGGGATATTCTACATAGTGTGAATATTCCTCCCAAAAGTTTGATTTTAGTTCAAAATAATCAATATGTAGAATCTGAACAAGTTATTGCTGAGATTCGTACTGGAACGTCTACTTTTCATTTTAAAGAGAAGGTCCGAAAACATATTTATTCTGAATCAGAGGGAGAAATGCACTGGAGTACCAATGTCTACCATGCACCCGAATATACATATAGTAACGTTCATCTATTACCAAAAACAAGTCATTTATGGCTATTAGCAGGAAGTCCGCGCGGATCCAGTATAGTGTCTTTTTCACTCCACAAAGATCAAGATCAAATTCATTTTTATTCTTTTTCTGTCGACGAAAGATATATCTCTGACTTCTCAATTACTAATGATCAAGTAAGGCATAAATTGTTGGATCCTTCTGTTAAAAAAGATAGGGAAATTTTTGACTATTCAAGACTTGATCAAATCATCCGCAATAGGCATTTGGATTTTATATATCTTTCGATTCTCCAAGAGAATTCTGATTTATTGGCGAAAAGGCGAAGAAATAGATTTAGCATTCCATTACAATATAATCCAGAAGGAGAGAAAGAACTAATACCCTCTTTTGGTATTTCGATTGAAATACCCACAAATGGTATTTTACATAGAAATAGTATTCTTGCTTATTTTGACGATCCACAATATAGAAGAAACAGTTCGGGAATTACTAAATATGGGACCGTAGAGGTGGATTCAATCGTAAAAAAAGAAGATTTGATTGAGTATCGAGGAGTAAAAGAATTTAGTCCAAAATACAAAATGAAAGTGGATCGGTTTTTTTTTATTCCTGAAGAAGTGCATATCTTACCCGGATCTTCGTACCTAATGGTCCGGAACAATAGTATCATTGAAGTAGATACACAACTCGCTTTAAATACAAGAAGCCAAGTAGGTGGATTAGTCCGAGTGGAGATAAAAAAAAAAAGTATTGAACTGAAAATTTTTTCTGGGGATATTCATTTTCCCGGAGAGACAGATAAGATATCTAGACACAGCGGCATTTTAATACCACCGGGAATGAAAAAAAAAAATTCTAAGGAATCAAAAATTTTGAAAAATTGGATTTATGTCCAACGAATCACACCCATTAAAAAAAAGTATTTTGTTTTGGTTCGGCCCGTAATCACATATGAAATAGCTGATGGGATAAATTTAGCAAAACTTTTCACTCAAGATCTCTTGCAGGAAAAAGATAATGTCCAACTTAGAATTGTCAATTATATCCTTTATGGAAATGGAAAGTCAATTCGTGGAATTTTTCACACAAGTATTCAATTAGTTCGGACTTGCTTAGTATTGAATTGGGACCAAGAAAAAAATGGTTCTATAGAAGAAGTTCATGCTTCTCTTGTTGAGGTAAGGGCAAATGATCTGATTCAAAATTTCATAAAAATTGAGTTAGTAAAGTCTAATCTTTCATATGCCGAAAAAAGGTATGATACGGCGGGTTCGGGATTGATCCCCGATAATGGATTAGATTGCACCAATATCAACCCTTTTTTTTCGAAAGTGAAGATTTCAGTAGTTACTCAGCATCAAGCAACTATTGGTACATTGTTGAATCAAAATAAGGCTTTGATAATTTTGTCATCATTCAATTGTTCTCGAGTTGGCCCATGTCCATTCAATGGTTCGAAATATAACATCACGGCAAAAGAATTGAATCCCATAATTCTAATTAGGGATTTGTTGGGTCCCCTAGGTACTATTGTATCTAAAATAGTGAACTTTTATTCAGCTTACTATTTAATAACTCATAATCAGATCTTGGTAAACAAATATTGGATACTTGATAATTTGAAAGCGACTTTCCAAGTACTTGAAGTACTTAAATACTGTTTAATAGATGAAAATAGAAGGATTTATAATCCCAACCCATGCAATACCATCATTTTGAATCCATCCCATTTGAATTGGTGCTTTTTACATCACAATTATTGTGAAGAAACATCCACAATAATTAGCATTGGACAATTTATTTGTGAAAATCTATGTCTAGTTAAATATGGGACACATATAAAAAAATCTGGTCAAATTTTAATTGTTCATGTTGATTCCTTAGTTATAAGATCAGCTAAGCCGTATTTGGCTACTCCAGGAGCGACTGTTCACGGACATTACGGAGAAACCCTTTCTGAAGGAGATACATTAGTTACATTTATATATGAAAAATCCCGATCTGGTGACATAACGCAGGGACTTCCAAAAGTGGAGCAAATCTTAGAAGTGCGTTCGATTGGTTCAATATCGATGAACCTTGAAAGGAGAGTCGAAGGTTGGAACGAACGTATACCAAGAATTCTTGGAATTCCTTGGGGATTCTTAATTGGAGCTGAGCTAACTATAGCCCAAAGCCATATCTCTTTGGTTAATAAGATCCAAAAGGTTTATCGATCTCAAGGGGTGCAGATCCATAATAGACATCTAGAGATTATTGTACGACAAGTAACATCAAAAGTGTTGGTTTCAGAAGACGGAATGTCTAATGTTTTTTCGCCTGGAGAATTAATCGGATTGCTACGAGCAGAACGAGCAGGGCGTGCTTTAGACGAAGCGATCTGTTATCGGGCAATTTTATTAGGAATAACGAGGGCATCTCTGAATACTCAAAGCTTCATATCTGAAGCAAGTTTTCAAGAAACTGCTAGAGTTTTAGCAAAAGCTGCTCTACGGGGGCGTATTGATTGGTTGAAGGGTCTGAAAGAAAATGTAGTTCTGGGGGGAATTATCCCTATCGGTACCGGATTTAAAAAATTAGTGCACCGTTCAAGGCAAGACAAAAACATTCATTTTGAAATAAAAAAGAAAAATGTATTCAAGTTGGAAATGAGAGATATTTTGTTACACCATCGAGAATTTTTTTGTTCTTGTAGCCCAAAGAATTTCCATGACACATTAGAAAATTCATTTACGCGATTTCATAATTCCTAAGCAGATATTTTTTCTTTTTCCTTTCTAGTTTTGTTAAGTAAAAAAATGAAGTAAGTAATAAAAAAAATTAATAGTTCGGACTATGTATCAATGGTCAACCTCATTATAAGGTTCCGTAGGAACAATTAGTTATTTCTAAAAAAAAAAAAGAGAAAGCGCGTGAAAAATGACAAGAAGGTATTGGAACATCCATTTGGAAGAGATGATGGAGTCGGGAGTTCATTTTGATCATGGTACTAAGAAATGGAATCCTAGAATGGTCCCTTACATTTCTGCAAAGCGTAAAGGTATTCATATTACAAATCTTACTAGAACTGCTCGTTTTTTATCAGAAGCCTGTGATTTCGTTTTTGATGCAGCAAGTCGAGGAAAACCTTTTTAATGGTTGAAAAATAAAGCAGCGGATTTAGTAGTCTCAGCTGCAATAAGGGCTCGATGTCATTATGTTAATAAAAAATGGCTCGGTGGTATGTTAACGAATTGGTCCACTACAGAAACGAGACTTCATAAGTTCAGAGACTTAAGAGGAGAACAAAAGATGGGGAAACTCAACCGTCTCCCTAAAAGAGATGCAGCAATGTTGAAGAGAAAATTATCGACTTTGCAAACATATCTGGGTGGGATCAAATATCTGACTGGGTTGTCCGATATTGTAATCATCGTTGATCAGCAAAAAGGATATACAGCTCTTCGAGAATGTGTCATTTTGGGAATTCCAACAATTTGTTTAATCAATACAAATTGTGACCCGGATCTTGCAGATATTTCGATTCCAATCAACGGTGACGTTATAGCTTCAATCCGATTGATTCTTAACAAATTAGTATCCGCAATTTGTGAGGGTCGTTCTAGCTATATAAGAAGTCATTGATTATGATTATGTTATGATTAAGAATAATAAGATTAGTTAATTATTTTGATTTCTTAGATTGGTTACTATTCTTGTCTTGCATTTTTAAAAAGAGATAAAATGGGATATTATGTTATGTGATTTCTTGGTATTTTAAATATATGATTAATGATGAAAGTAGATAAGTTGAAAAAGAGATGGTTGAATCAAAATAATTTTTTTTTTTAGTTTGATTTCTGTCAGAGGGCAATATGAATGTTATACCATGTTCCATTAAAACACTCAAAGGATTCTACGATATATCAGGTGTAGAAGTAGGCCAACATTTATATTGGCAAATAGGAGGTTTACAAATTCATGCTCAAGTACTTATCACTTCTTGGGTAGTAATTGCTATCTTATTAGGGTCAGTTATCATAACTGTTCGGAATCCACAAACTATTCCTACCGACGGGCAGAATTTCTTTGAATATGTTCTTGAATTTATTCGAGACTTGAGTAAAACTCAGATTGGAGAAGAATATGGGCCTTGGGTTCCCTTTATTGGAACCATGTTCTTATTTATTTTTGTTTCTAATTGGTCTGGAGCTCTTTTACCTTGGAAAATCATACAGTTACCTCATGGAGAGTTGGCTGCCCCCACGAATGATATAAATACTACTGTTGCTTTAGCTTTACTCACGTCCGTGGCATATTTTTATGCGGGTCTTACCAAAAAAGGATTGGCTTATTTTGGAAAATACATTCAACCAACTCCAATCCTTTTACCAATTAACATCCTAGAAGATTTCACAAAACCTTTATCTCTGAGTTTTCGACTTTTCGGAAATATATTGGCGGATGAATTAGTAGTTGTTGTTCTTGTTTCTTTAGTACCTTCAGTAGTTCCTATCCCTGTCATGTTTCTTGGATTATTTACAAGCGGTATTCAAGCTCTCATTTTTGCAACTTTAGCCGCGGCTTATATAGGGGAATCCATGGAGGGTCATCATTGATTAGTTTTCAAAAGAGTCTTCTTTTTTTAAGCTTACCCCGACTGAGGCAATGCATGGTTCAAGAAAATATACTTGGTTCGGTAACATATACATATATAGATAGAAATAAGAAATCCATATGTATATATGACTAGAGTTCTAAGAGGAAAGATAGACGATATTACGAAGGATGGGTTAGGGAGATCACACTAGATATATGTCTATATGTAATGTCTATAAGTCCAGCTACAGTTCCTGTATATTTTTCGACGAATTATTCTAGAATCTGATTCAATAAAAAATGCGGGCGGTTTCCGTTATGAAAGAAACAAATGTATATGTGATAGTAGATATATATTAGTTATATATAGGGTTTATCCCTATCTATATATATTTTTTTCGAAGTTTTAGTTACTTCGATTCGATATTTTTTAGTGATCAAATAAGTAAGAATTCCTTGGTTGATTGTATCATTAACCATTTTTTTTTGGTGCGAGGAACCTATCATCATGAATCCACTGATTTCTGCCGCTTCCGTTATTGCTGCTGGATTGGCCGTAGGGCTTGCTTCTATTGGACCTGGAGTTGGTCAAGGTACTGCTGCAGGCCAAGCCGTAGAAGGTATTGCGAGACAACCAGAAGCAGAAGGAAAAATAAGAGGCACCTTATTGCTTAGTCTAGCTTTTATGGAAGCTTTAACCATTTATGGGCTCGTTGTGGCATTAGCACTTTTATTTGCAAATCCTTTTGTTTAATTTCATCCTAGAACGAAAATGTAAAAAAGTGCATGACACACTTTTTCTTATTTTATTAATTCGTTGCGGTTTGCTTCTGTGAATTATATCACTACTTTACTCCTACAATTATGTATTTGTTGGAACAATACCCCGGGAAAGACTGATTTGAGGATCACGAATTAGTGGATTTGCTCGCTTTATTCCTCCCCGTCCTTCGGTTAGTACGATGGAATTTTTACTTTCTTTTTAGGAAGTGTTTGAACAGGGGAAATATTTTGCAATTTCTACAAGACCTAGGACCCAACTTAATAAGTATCTTATCGGAAACTTAAAACAAAGAAAAAAATTAAGAAAAAGAAATCGATCAAAAAAGGGCAAGTCAAGTGATACAAAAAGAACTCTGTTCTTTGTTAGTCCTATCTATAAGAGGAGAGCATATGAAAAATGTAACCGATTCTTTCGTTTCCTTAGGCCAC